ATTGAAACTGTGCTTTCCAGTAGTATTGCTGCTGTTTTTTTTGCAGCTTTCGTTGTTGCTGGAACTATGTGGTATGGTTCAGCAACGACCCCAATCGAATTATTTGGCCCCACTCGTTATCAGTGGGATCAGGGATACTTCCAGCAAGAAATATATCGAAGAGTTGGGGCCGGACTAGCCGAAAATCTGAGCTTATCAGAAGCTTGGTCCAAAATTCCCGAAAAATTAGCTTTTTACGATTACATTGGTAATAATCCGGCGAAAGGGGGATTATTCAGAGCAGGTTCAATGGACAACGGGGATGGAATAGCTGTTGGGTGGTTAGGGCACCCCATATTTAGAGATAAAGAAGGGCGCGAACTCTTTGTACGTCGTATGCCTACCTTTTTTGAAACATTTCCGGTAGTTTTGGTAGATGGAGACGGAATTGTGAGGGCCGATGTTCCTTTTAGAAGGGCAGAATCAAAGTATAGTGTTGAACAAGTAGGGGTAACTGTTGAATTCTATGGTGGAGAACTCAATGGAGTCAGTTATAGTGATCCTGCTACTGTGAAAAAATATGCTAGACGTGCCCAATTAGGTGAAATTTTTGAATTAGACCGGGCTACTTTGAAATCCGATGGTGTTTTTCGTAGCAGTCCGAGGGGTTGGTTCACTTTTGGGCATACTACATTTGCTTTGCTCTTTTTTTTCGGACACATTTGGCACGGCGCCAGAACCTTGTTTAGAGATGTTTTTGCCGGTATTGATCCAGATTTGGATGCTCAAGTGGAATTTGGAGCATTCCAAAAACTTGGAGATCCAACTACAAGGAGACAAGTAGTTTGATACAAGATTCCTTTGCCTATATATATATATATTTTTTTTTTTATCTTTTTTTATTATCTATTATTATCTATATTATTATTTATTTTATTTATTTTTTTATTATTATTATATTTATATTAATATTTATATTATACTATTTATATTATACTTATATATTTATATATATATAGATAGATAGATAGATAGAATTATAGTAATACTAAGTAATACTAAATTATATAAATTATAGTATTAAATATGGTATATAGTAAATATTATACTATCATTTAGAATTTATATTATAGTTATTTATATTATAGTTATAGTAATAGCAAATTGTAAATTTAAATTTATAATTTTTTTTTGTAAATGACCCAAAATGAATAGGTATGGAAGCTATAATTGTAAACCACGATCGAATCTATGGAAGCATTGGTTTATACATTCCTGTTAGTTTCAACTTTAGGAATAATCTTTTTCGCTATCTTTTTTCGAGAACCACCTAAAGTTCCAACTAAAAAAATGAAATGATTTTTCATTATCTCCATGGAAGTAATGAGCCCCCCAATATGAATATGGGGGGCTCATTACTTCAACTAGTCCCCATGTTCTTCGAAGGGATCTCTTAATTTTTGCGAGGGTTGCCCAAAAGCGGTATATAAGGCGTACCCAGTAAAGCTTACAAGTAAACCGGATATGGAGATGGCGACTAGGGTTGCTGTTTCCATTTTTCGATAATTTCAAGATCACAATGGATCACCACAATGTCGTTTATTTACAACTAAAACGGAAGGATATACAAAGTCAACAGATTTCAACTCATGATGAAAGAGGATTTATGGCTACAAAAACCGTTGAGAGTAGTTCTAGATCTGGGCCAAGACGAACTAACGTAGGGAATTTATTGAAACCATTGAATTCGGAATATGGAAAAGTAGCTCCAGGATGGGGGACTACACCAATTATGGGGGTTGCAATGGCTCTATTTGCAATATTTTTATCTATTATTTTGGAAATTTATAATTCTTCCATTTTACTGGACGGAATTTCAATGAATTAGTTTATAAAATTTATAAAAGTTTATAAAAACGGGAAGTCCTTATTTTTCAATAAATCAATAAAAAAGTATTATTTTACTTAAACTTACTTAATACTTCAACTTAAGATTGCTTAAGACTTGTATTTATAGACTATTCTGGTAGTTCGATCGTGAAATTTATTTGTTTCAATATTTCATTTCCGGAATATGAGCGTGTGACTTGTTATAATTGATCCTATTGATAATACAGAGAATGTACCTGTCATCTCTATCAAGATGATTCTACTTCGTCAGATATTTATTCTAGTCTCTGGAGCACGGACTATATAGAATAGATCAATAAAAGAAATATTTGAACTATGATTCATACCTATTCTTCAGACCTCGCAAGCGGATGGAAATAGGCTTTTTCGAAATCAAACAAATTTTTCCTTTCAGTTTTGACCAAAAGAAAACTCTTTCTATAGCTATAGCTATAGATATAGATTTTATTGAGTCATTACATTCATTGAATAAGTGATGATCAAATGGTTTTTACTCAGAGAAACTTTTAGTTTAGCTTTTGCTTTCTTAAATCATCGTGGTTCTAGTATGAATCTGAGGTTTCAATTGATTCATAGGGTCTCAACAAGATAATTCTTATCAAATAATATCAAATAAAGTTAAAAAAAAAAAAAAAGATAGGGAAGAGAAGATTCAAGAGGCCTGTTATAATTAACATAAAAGAAAGATGGAGGAGCCAACTTGAGATTGTATTTCTTGGCATTATCATCACAAAGAAGAGATTCCGGATTTTTCTTATTCTTACTTCGTATCTTTGGGTCAAATAGAGTGACGTGGCTAAGACCCAAGAAGTTTTGAACTATCTATTCCATATCCATTGAAACCAGTATTTGTGTGTTTCGGCTTGAGCCGTACGAGATGAAATTCTCATATGTGGCTCTCAGAGGGGGAGTCCTTCTTGGGTTACCTATCTCAATAAAGTATATGATTGGTTCGAAGAACGTCTCGAGATTCAAGCGATTGCAGATGATATAACTAGTAAATATGTTCCTCCTCATGTCAACATATTTTATTGTCTAGGCGGGATTACGCTTACTTGTTTTTTAGTACAAGTGGCTACGGGTTTTGCTATGACTTTTTACTATCGTCCAACTGTTACAGAGGCTTTTTCCTCTGTTCAATACATAATGACTGAGGCCAATTTTGGTTGGTTAATTCGATCAGTTCATCGATGGTCAGCAAGTATGATGGTTCTAATGATGATCTTGCACGTATTTCGTGTGTATCTTACGGGTGGGTTTAAAAAACCCCGCGAATTAACTTGGGTTACGGGGGTGGTTCTGGCTGTATTGACCGCATCTTTTGGCGTAACTGGTTATTCCTTACCTCGGGACCAAATTGGCTATTGGGCAGTAAAAATCGTAACAGGCGTGCCTGAAGCTATTCCTATAATAGGATCGTCCCTGGTAGAATTATTACGTGGAAGCGCTAGTGTGGGCCAATCCACTTTGACTCGTTTTTATAGTTTACATACTTTTGTATTACCTCTTCTTACTGCCGTATTTATGTTAATGCACTTCCCAATGATACGTAAGCAAGGCATTTCAGGTCCTTTATAGAAAAGGCAGATCATATATATTTGTAATTTATCATATAGGGGAGGAACAAAAATATTTAATTGCTACAAAACAAATATGGATTATTGAAAAATTAAGGCATGTTATTTGGATACTTCTCTTCAACTCTGAAGTATTGTATTGTTACGAATAGTTGAAGTATATTTTACTAAAAGAGGATGGATTATGGGAGTGTGTGACTTGAACTATTGATTGTTCCATGCGGATATATGATTTTTTCCGCCACGTTGGAATTCACAACCCAATGTGTCTCTGCATCCAACCATCAGGTCAATCCCCTTATGTAGCATAGGATAGGCCGGTTAGCTTGAGGAGAATCTTTTCTATGATTATACCCTAATCATGTTATGCATGAACAGGCTCCGTAAGATCCCTAGAATAAGTGATGTGGCATGATCCAATGTTCTATCTATTCCACTTTGTTTGATTTTTTTTATTATATAATTATATATTATAATAATTATAAAATTATAATTTATTAATTTATTAGTAATTAGATATTAGATTAGATAGATAGTATTTATTTGATTAATTTGATTTGATAGTAATCTAATTATAGTATGTAGATGCATTCATTTCCTTTGCATCGACCCTGATCTATAATACTATCGGAGTGAAATAAGGGATCTAAAGAAGAACAGAGATTAGACTTTATTAATAATAAGTAAAAACTTTGTATTGTTGTATGTAAGAAAATCGAGATTTTGTGGGGATAAATAGCAAACAAAAGACATGAGATAATCCAAAAAGCACTTGATCATTATCGTTGTAAGCCTGCTTGGATATGGAGCATTTCTTTGCCAGAACTGAATTCTTTGCAATGAGCAATGAATCGTTGCAACCCGGGGAAATGGAATTTTATAAATCTTTTCTTACATAGAGTCATTCTACTCATTCTACATTGTATATGTAGATATGTATGATATGAAATATAGATTCTCTATGTACCCATTTATGTTCTATGGATCTATTTCTGTCATTCTTTTGATTCTTGTGCTCGAGCCGGATGATAAAAAATTATCATGTCCGGTTCTTTTGGGGGATGGATCCTTAAGAATTCACCTATCCAAATAACAAAGAAACCTGATTTGAACGATCCTGTATTAAGAGCTAAATTGGCTAAGGGTATGGGGCATAATTATTATGGAGAACCTGCATGGCCCAATGATCTTTTATATATTTTTCCAGTAGTAATTCTAGGCACTATTGCATGTAATGTAGGCTTAGCAGTTCTAGAGCCGTCAATGATTGGTGAACCGGCAGATCCATTTGCAACTCCGTTGGAAATATTACCCGAATGGTACTTCTTTCCCGTATTTCAAATACTTCGTACAGTACCAAATAAGTTATTGGGTGTTCTTTTAATGGTTTCAGTACCAATAGGATTATTGACAGTACCCTTTTTGGAGAATGTCAATAAATTCCAAAATCCATTTCGTCGTCCAGTAGCTACAACAGTCTTTTTGATCGGTACTGCAGTAGCTCTTTGGTTAGGTATTGGAGCAACATTGCCTATTGAGAAATCCCTAACTTTAGGTCTTTTTAAAATTGATTAAACCGTGAAATGCCAGGACATAGGTATCTAAGGAAGATCCCGTTCTGGATCTTCCCTAGATACATCAATCAATTTTATAATCTTAAGTAGGTTTATGATCTATATCCGCAAATATATGGATCGTGCCGTAGATTCAAAACTCATTCTATTCTTTTTTCTTTATAAAAAAAAACTAAAAAATTTTAGAATTCCAACGGATTTAAAATTAACACTTTTTCTTAGGTAAATTGATTGAAAAATGCTTCTGTAGAGTGCCCAATATCTGTTTTACATCTTCTATGCGAAAATATTCCATTTTCATAAGATCCTCTTGACTATGACTCAAAAGGTCCAATAATGTATGTATATTGGACCTTTTGAGATAATTATAGGCCCTGGAAGGCAATTCTGATTGGTCAATAAAAATACATGTTAATGGAATTCGTTTTTTGTTTTTCTTTAAATCAGTGAATTTGTCTTGAAAGGAAAAAGGGGGTAGATTCGATCTGTTTTCATTTTCCTCGAAATTCATGTCCTTTTTTTCTGCATGTAGAAAGGGAATCAATAAATCAATCAAATTACGAGAAGCTTCATAAAGTGCTTCTTTAGGAGTTAAACTTCCATTCGTCCATACTTCTAGAAAGAGTATTTCTTGTTTTTCATTCCCATTCCCGTAAGAATGAATACTATGATTCGCATTTAGAACAGGCATGGATACAGTATCTATAGGATAACTTCCATCGTGAGATTCGTTTGTAGATTTCATATGATATCCGCGATCTCTCTTGATTTGTAATTCAATACACAAATCAATTGGTTCTGTCAGGTTAGCTATATGCTGTGTCGTGTCAACTATTTCTACAGAAGGTGGTGAGATGATATCTTGAGCGGTTATGTATTTTGGACCTCTGACGCAAATGGATGCGTCCCTAACTCCATATAGATTACTTTTCAATACAATTTCTTTCAAATTTATTAAAATATCATGTACTGATTCTTCAATACCTACTATCGTAGAATATTCGTGCAGCACATTCTCAGATGTTGCACGTGTGATAAATGTTCCTTCTATTTCGCCAAGTAAAGCCCTTCGCATGGCAATACCTACGGTATCGGCTTGACCTTTCATAAGCGGGGACAGAACGAAACGACCATAATAAAGGCGCTTGCTGTCTACTCTTGATTCAACACATTTCCACTGTAGTGTTCGAGTGGATCCTGCTACTTCTTCTAGAACCATACTATTATTTTTATTTTCTTTATGATTATTGGATCGGATCATTGACTCATTTATTTTTATTGGAATCTCTTGAATTCTTATTTCTACACACGTCTTTTTTTAGGGGGGCGACATCCATTATGTGGCATGGGTGTTACATCACGTACGAAACTTAATAGTATTCCGCTTCTACGAATGGCTCGTAATGCCGCATCTCTTCCGAGACCTGGACCCTTTATCATAACTTCTGCTCGTTGCATACCCTGATTCACTACTGTACGAATAGCGTTGAGTGCTGCTGCTTGAGCAGCATAAGGTGTTCCTTTTCTTGTGCTTCTGAATCCAGAAGTCCCCGCGGAAGCCCAAGAAACTACCCGACCTCGTACGTCTGTAACAGTTACAATAGTATTGTTGAAACTCGCTTGAACATGAATAACTCCTTTCGGTATTCGACGTTCATTCTTATGTGAACCAATACGTGCATTCTTACGTAAACCAATTTTTGCTATAGGTTTTGTCATATTTTATTATCTCATATTCATAAGAATAAAAAAAAAAATAAGGAAGAATCAGAGATATACAGAAAGATACGCGGAATATCCATTTTATATGAAAACTGATTCTTTTTTCTTTCTTTTTACATGTACATGGGTTTTTTTCTTTTATAAAGTTCTTTATTTAGAACTTGAGAAGAATTATCCCTGTCTCTGTTTATGTCTCGGATTGGAACAAATTACTATAATTCGCCCGCGCCTACGGATCAGTCGACATTTTTCACAAATTTTACGAACAGAAGCCCTTATTTTCATATTTTTTATTCCTTACCTTCATTCTGAATCTATTTTTTTGGAAACAAAAATTAGTTTTTTTTTTCGAATTATACCCCTACGAGGGGGATGTTTAAAAGAATGATCTAATCGTTCGAATCTTTTTTTCGAAGTCTATAAATTATGCGTCCCCTGGTTGAATCATAACGACTCATTTCTATTTTTACTCTATCTCCGGGTAGTATACGTATAAAACTGCGTCGGATTCTCCCTGAAATATAACCTAGAATTAGATCTTGATTATCTAATCGAACTCGAAACATACCGTTGGAAAGTGACTCAGTAATTAAACCCTCATGAATAAATTTTTGTTCTTTCATTTCAGATAACCCCCTTTAAGTATCAACTACTAGAGGAAGAGTTCTATAATTCTATAATTCACTTCTCCTCTCTATTTTACAAATAGATAAATAGTAAATTCGAGAGAGTATTAAGTTACCGCAGGAGAATCACCATATATAACACAAAATTTCTCCTCCAATTTTTGCTAGTCGAGCTTCTCGATCTGTCATTATACCTCGAGCAGTAGAAAGAATTATAATCCCCATTCCGCCTAAAATCTTAGGAATTTGTTGATAGTTGGAATAAATTCGTAGACCGGGTCGGCTGATACGCTTTAAAATAATTTTATTCCCTTTCCTAGTCTTTCTATGTCGTAAGGTTAAAACCAAGAATTTTTTTTTACTTTCTTGATGTTTTCGAACGTTTTCAATAAAACCTTCTCGTAAAAGTATTTTAACAATATTTTTAGTGATATTAGTAGATGCTATTTGAACCCTTCCCTTTTTATCCATGTCAGCATTTCTTATAGAAGTTATTATATCGGCAATAATGTCCCTACCCATGACGAATTATAGTTATTGGTGCCTCCTCATTTTTGATATAATCAACATGCTTTTTTTGTTTTAGTTTAATTTTTTTCTTTTTTTTTTTAATTTTTTTTATTATTCAATTTATTATTAAATTATAATTTCTTTTAATTAAAAGTATATGCATGAGACACGATCTATTAATTGGATCTATTTCAGATATTCAAATTAATAGAAAATAGAATTTAAATTCTAGAATTATATATTCTATTCTATATCTATACTATGATATAAATATGATATAACTAGAAATAAAAATAGGAATGAATATACTATAAAATAGTATAATTTAATATATCAAAATATAAAAATATCAAAATATAAATAGTCGAATAATAATTAATATAATAATAATTAATTAATTAATATAATAATTATAATAATAATAATATAGAGAATAGAAATATAAAATAAAGTATGTCCTATTTTAACCTACTAGTCTGATTTAGAAGACTATAAGACTTCGGGTGCTAATGAAACTATTTTAGTAAAATTCAACTGTCTCAATTCCCGAGCAATCGCACCAAAAATTCTAGTTCCTTTTGGATTTCCTTCTTTATCAATGATAACCGCTGCATTGTCATCATATCGTATTATCATGCCATTGTCACGTTTGAGTTCTTTACACGTGCGTACAATCACAGCTCTAATTACTTCTGATCTTTCTAGAGGCATGTTGGGCACTGCTTCTTTGATTACAGCAACAATAACATCGCCAATATGAGCATATCGTTGATTACCAGTTCCTATGATTCGAATACACATCAACTCTCGAGCTCCGCTGTTATCCGCTACATTTAAAAGGGTCTGAGATTGAATCATATCATTTTTTTTTTTTTTTTTTATCTCTTATGTCAATGCAAGGGACAAGGGAAAAAATAAATATTGTCTGTCCAGAGATAAAGAAATCCGCGTTTGTTTTTTCATTCTCAATACACCTTTACTTACTTTTGTTTACCTATCCTGATCCTGAAATAACAAATTGAGTTCGTATAGGCATTTTGCATGCAGCTATTTTCATAGCTGCTTTGGCTACAGTTTCTGATACTCCACTTATTTCATAAAGTATTCGGCCCGGTTTAACAACGGATACCCAATATTCGGGGGATCCCTTCCCCGAACCCATACGTGTTTCCATAGGTCTTACTGTAACAGGTTTGTCGGGAAAGATACGTACCCATACCTTTACACCACGACGTGCATATCGTGTCATTGATCTTCGCCCTGCTTCTATTTGTCTAGCTGTGATCCAAGCAGGTTCAAGTGCCTGAAGAGCATATCTTCCGAAACAAATATGATTGCCTCGGCAAGATATTCCCTTCATTCTACCTCTATGTTGTTTACGAAATCTGGTTCTTTTTGGGTCATAGTTGATGGTTGTTTCTGAATTCCATCTCTACTGCAGAACCGGACATGAGAGTTTCTTCTCATCCAGCTCCTCGCGAATCACTAGACGTGTTTGTTTATGGATAATGCTTATTTCTTTTACTTTTAAAAAATTTTCTAAAGTATTTAACTTTACCTCATATTGAATCATCCAAAAAGTCATACAATAAATGAAAAATAAATATAAAAATAAAAAATATAAAACAAAAGGTTACGCGGGCGAATATTGACTCTTTTCTCTTTTATTTGTAGGGTCATTTTATGACTAGTCAGAAGAAATCTATGTTATTCTTGGTTCATTCCGCCATCCTACCCAATGAATCATTAGGATTGATTCTTTTTCAATCAAATCCTATGTAGTCACAGGTTCCATCGTTCCCATAGCTTCTCCATTAATGCTTAGGCCTGAACTCTGCAATGGAGCTCCCAACAAAATCAGTTATTTGTTTCTGAGTCAATCTCCTCAGTTTTCTTAACCCGAAGCTCGATTCAATTATTCATCTATGTTTCTATTATTTATATCCTTATTCTATCTTATTAGATAGATAATCTCTATATTGATTATTGATTAGATTATTATTATTTAGTAATTATTTATATTTAGATTCTTTATTATTATGATCATATATTAATTCTATTTTTTATTATATTATATATTATATTTATTGTATATTGATGT